ATATATTCAACCAACTCCAATCCTTTTACCCATTAACATTTTAGAAGATTTCACAAAACCCTTATCGCTTAGTTTTCGACTTTTCGGGAATATCTTAGCTGATGAATTAGTTGTTGTTGTTCTTGTTTCTTTAGTACCTTTAGTGATTCCTATACCTGTTATGTTCCTTGGATTATTTACAAGTGGGATTCAAGCTCTTATTTTTGCAACTTTAGCCGCGGCTTATATAGGCGAATCCATGGAGGGCCATCATTGAAATAATCTTTTTTTTTTTTTCAAATTTGAATGTACGGTTCAAGCTAATCTACTTAAGGAATATATAACTACGCCATATACGATATATGATATATAGTAATGGAAAAATGAGTATATTAATGAGTCTATTACAGGGTTGCCTAAAAAAGGAAAGAGATCAACAAAAAGATCTTTTTCCTAAAATTCCTCTTCGTCCACTTAATTTAATACCATACCCCCACAAGCAATATTCAATTTCTATCTCATTATTCAATATATCAATATGAAAATAAAAATAATAGAATAAAAATAAAAAAGGGTGAAAGGAAAGAAACGATTCCCCATTTCGGTTGATTTTGGTGAATGATTGACCAAACGAAAATAGTAATATAATAAATAACAAATTGCATGAACTTAGATCAATCAAATTCAAATAATGTTATTTCTATCCAATGATTTGGACTAACCAATTTAGCCATTTAGATTTGATCCAGTGTAAGAATGATAAAAAGGGGAAGGCGAAAATAATTTACAAAAAGCGGAATTCAGAACAAATGGATTGGTTAGGAAAGGGTAGGTATATGCAATTGAATGGCTATAACTAAGTTAACTCCCACATATGTTTTAGTAATTGATTCTCAAATCCTATTGACTGTAAGATGAGTGGTTAGTTTTCGTTATAGTCGATATTGCCTGATTATATATGAACTAAAGATATATTTCATTTATGCCCTACTTCTACGAATTCTACGAATTTAGATGGTTATTCCAAGGGAAGTCCGTCCCTCTCCACCTCTTTGGGACTTTGACTGTTTATATGTTTTTCTTAATTTCATCGGTTTACTCATTTACTCATTCAATTCATAGTTCGGAACCAAGAACTGAATGAGTTTGTGGATAGAAACGAAAAAATAGATATTGAAGGGGTTCGAACGATTCAATAATACTATTACTTCAACCCGAAGTTATTAGTTATTTCGACTGGATGAATCCTAGCAATGAAATAAGAAAGTTATAATTCGTTGGTTGATTGTATCATTAACCATTTTTTTTTGGTACGAGGGGACTTATCATGAATCCACTGATTTCTGCCGCTTCCGTTATTGCTGCTGGTTTGGCCGTAGGGCTTGCTTCTATCGGACCCGGGGTTGGTCAAGGAACTGCTGCGGGCCAAGCTGTAGAGGGTATTGCAAGACAGCCTGAGGCAGAGGGAAAAATACGAGGGACTCTATTGCTTAGTCTAGCTTTTATGGAAGCTTTAACAATTTATGGACTGGTTGTAGCATTAGCACTTTTGTTTGCGAATCCCTTTGTTTAATCTTATTGTCATTTGATTTTTCGAATTATAGCAAGATTTGACTCCTCTAATTATTTATTCGTTGAGAAAATAACCTACGGGAAGGGCTGATTTGCGGATGAGGAATTGGTATACCGACCCGACTCGCTTTCATCCTTCCCATTTGGAGTCCAGGGGAGGTTAAGTATTGCAAGAATGCGGTTAGTTTACATAACTCCAATACTTTTCAAAATCAAAACAAAATAAAGGAATAAATAAAAAAGAAGGATGAAGTGATACAAAAAGAAGGCTATTCTATTTTTGAGTCTATCTATTATCTATAAAAGGAGATCCTATGAAAAATGTAACCGACTCTTTCGTTTCTTTGAGCCGCTGGCCATCCGCCGAGAGTTTCGGGTTTAATATCGATATTTTATCAACAAATCTAATAAATCTAAGTGTAGTGCTTGGTGTATTGATCTTTTTTGGAAAGGGAGTGTGTGCGGGTTGTTTATTTCAAGAATAGGCTGGATCCAACCAGCTGCGCCTTTTTTCGTTATAACTAGCAAAGAAAAGTGCATGATCTCACGAATTACTTCGAAAGAAATTTTGAAATTCGACGTAAGAACTATAGCATTTCGTGATTTATTGGTAAAATACTCTTTGATTCTCTATCAACCAATAATGTAGGAATATTAACATGGTTAAAGCAAGTTGTTTGAAGTCTCGATACAGCATGGTACTCTTTCTACCACTATGATAATATAGGGATGATTCAAAATGAATCATTTTATCGCTAGAGAACACTCCTAGCGATAAAATGATTTGAAGAGCACTTATTGTAATTGTAAAACTGGGCATTTTACCCATTTTACTTACCCATTTTATCCAACGCTGAATCGGCGACCTATGTGTTCTGTATAAATAAGAAGAATTTTTTGGATTTGAAGAAACGAAAAAAAAAAAAAAGAAACGACTTTGCTGACAATT